CAGTAAAAAAGAAATAAGTTCCTTGTTAGCAAAAATCTAAAGAGCCTTAAGGAGATAAGAAGTGATGGAGCAAAAGTGGTATTTAATGTTTTTATTAAAGGGTAGAATGAGCGAAAGAGAAAGTTAAAGCTAAGACTTAAATAGAAATAAAGGCTTAATAAAGACCCTAAGATTATGAGAATAGTAAATGGAATAGAAATTGTTCTTAGCAATCTGATTGCTCCAAGTTTAATTGCAAACCCACTGAATGGTGGAAGACCTCTTAGTGAGAGGAAGAGGAGGAGGAGTAAGAATGGAGCATGATTGGTGGACCAAAAAAATAATGCATTTCTTTCTTTTAAAAATATTATTGTTGATAAAGTGATCATTACATAAATACAGAAATAAATTCATCTAGCTGAGCTTCTTAGGCTTATTAAGGCTATAACTCAGCCGGTATGGGCAATAGAGGAGTAGGCTAAAAGTGTTCGTAATTGTGTTTGGTTTAGTCCTATAATTCCTGCTACTATAACTGATAGGCCTCTAGTAATTAAGAACAGGGTTTGATGAGATGGGGAGAGAAGAGAGAGTAAGGCTAGGATAGGGAATTTTTGTCAGGTTGAGATTAATATACATATTTCTCATGAGATGCCTGTTATGGTGGCAGGGAATCAAAAATGTAAGGGTGCTAGTCCTAGTTTTAGAAGAAGTCCTAAGAGTGTTAAATTTCTTGCCCCAGGAAAAGCAGAGAAAGCGCTTAATAAGATTAAAATTCTTCCCAATCTTTGAGCAAAAAAATATTTTGTAGTAGATTCTAATTCTCGTAAGGATTTAGAGCTTATTATTATTGGAATAAATCTGAGGAGGTTCAATTCTATTGAAAGTCATGCTATTAGTCAGTTTGGAGAGCTGATAATTATCACAGTTCTTAAGAAAAGGAAAAATGTAAATAGGCAAGTGTAGGGGAATAAAAGAAACATAAGGTCATACAGGGAGTCCTACTTTATGTATGCAACACATATGTTCTATATTAAACTAGTATGACTGTAAAGAGTAAGTAGGATTTAACTACTTAGGAAAGAGTTAGAAGCCCTTTTCTGTTCAAAACACTCTTTAGATAAGATAGTGGAAAAGGAAAGGTATAATGAAAAATGAGCCGAGAAGTAGAATAAGTGGTGGCATATTTTTTGTTAATATTTGAGTTGAAAAAATGGTAGCAGAAGAGAGTTTGGGTGCGCCTTGAGGCCCTAATATTTCCAATCATCCTTGATCTAAAGTAAAGGTTATTTTTTTAATGAAAAATATGGAAGGAAGTAAGGGAAGTTGGGTTCTTAATGGTGTTAAAAATCATATTGAAGTTAGAGATTCCATGGCAAGTGGATGTGAAAGAAAAAAATTTTTTATTCTTGTTAGAAATGTGTTTAATGTTCACACGATAAAGGCTCCGCATATTGTAACTAATAAGGGGATGAGTTTGATGGTAGCGGGAATGTTTGGAGATAAAGAAGAGGGCATATATAATCAGTTTAAGATGGCTCCTCCTATAATAGCAAAAATTGATAAAAAAGTAAGCGGAAGTAAGATTGTGGGGGATTTTTCGGTATTTGAGTGGAAGGGGGTTGATTTTATTGGGGATCATACTGCTGTAATTCTAAGACGAATAGAATAAGCTGATGTTAGGAAAGTTGCTCCTATGGCTATTCATAATAAAATGAACGATGAGGAAGATTCTAATATAAATTCTAGGATTAAATCTTTTGAGTAGAAGCCTGCTATAAAAGGAAATCCACATAATGCTAGGTTTGCAACTACAATTGTTCTTACAACAAAAGGGAGTTGACCAGATAGATTGCCAAATCCTCGAAGATCTTGATTGTGCGAGAATAGGTGAAGAAGGGTTCCTGCCCTTATAAAGAGAAGGGCTTTAAATATAGCGTGAGTTAGAAGGTGGAAAAATGCAAGTTCGACTAGGCCTAGGGCAAGTCTTATTATTATTACCCCTAATTGGCTTAAAGTAGATAAAGCGATGATTTTTTTTAAATCACATTCTGATATGGCTCTTATTCCTGCTATTGTTAAAGTGGAAACGGAAATAATTAGGAGTGAAAATTTAAATTCTGGGAATAAAGAGAGAAATGGATAAAATCGAATTAAGAGGAAAACTCCAGCCGTTACTAGAGTTGAAGAATGAACGAGAGCTGAAACTGGTGTAGGAGCCGCTATAGCTGCTGGCAGCCATCTTGAGAAGGGGATTTGGGCCCTTTTTGTTATAGCGGCAATTAAAATTAGGATTGTTAAAGTTAGAGAATATTTGGAAATAGCTGGGTTAGTAATTAATCATCTGCCGTTATTTAGTATTAGGGCGATTGCGATAAGAATTATTACATCTCCAATTCGGTTCGATAAGGCTGTAAGTATTCCTCCAGCTAATGACTTTGGATTTTGGTAGTAGATGACAAGGCAGAAAGAGATGATACCTAATCCGTCCCATCCAAGAAGAATGGCAATTATATTTGGAATAAAAATAAGGAGGTTTATTGATATAACAAATAAAACGACAAGAATAATGAACCGTGTTAAAAATAGGTCGTCTTCTATGTAAAAGGAAGAAAAGAGAAGGACTGAACCAGAGATAAATAACACTACTGCCGCGAATGTTGTGCCTTTGGCGTCAAAATAAAAATCTAATGTTATTAAGGAAAGGTAAGGGTTAAAGAAAGGCCATGTTAATAAAATAGATAGTTTAGTTAAAGAAAAATAAGCGCTAATAAGAGCAATTATTATTCTTAAGGATAATAGAAGAAGTGCAAAATGGGAAGAATAGCGAAACATAGTTCATAGCGGGAATGCATTTATAAAGCCACAATTTATCGTTTTTTTTAAACTATATGAACGAATAAGTTAGTATAAGGAAGGGCTATCTTCACATCTTGAGCCGAAATCAAGAGGCAGGAATAATCTGCGCTTAAACAGTTAAGTGGATGGGCATCTGAGTAAAGAGATAATAGTAAGCAGAAGATATAGGCTTGTACTATAGCGATTCCTGCTTCAAATATAAAGTAGAAAACTTGGATTAGAAATAAAATTCTAAAGGCTTTTCATGAGGTTATTCAGAAAGAAATTATAAGGTAGATTCTAAGAAGTGTTATTACAATGTGTCCTGCTCTTATATTAGCTGCTAGTCGGAAAGATAAGGTCCCTGGTTGGACTCCGGTTCTAATAGTTTCGATGATTACTAAGAATGGATTAAGTCATGCAGGTGCACCTGCGGGCAGCAATCCTGCAGCATATCTTGTTGGCGCATTAATAATTCTTGAAAGAATTAATGTGAGTCATAGCGGCAGGCCAAATGAAAGGGTAAGAATAAGATGTCTTGTAGTGCTGAACACATATGGAAAGAGACCGAGAAGATTCATAGAGGTTAAGAAGATAAACAGTGTAATTAAGAAGTGGTGTATTATTGGGAGGTTTAGGGCATTGGTACGGGAACTTTGTAGCTTTATAAGGGTTATTTGGATTATAATGAAAGCAAAGTTTGGTGTTGAGGTGATTCAGTATCGTGAAAAAAATATCAGTGGGGCACAAATTGAGAGGCCTCAAATATAAATAGTGTGGCCAAGTAGCATGTTTTCTGGGTCAAATCTAGAAAAAATATCATGGAGCATCAAGGATTGGCATTAGACCAATGAAGGTTTTGAAGACCTTTAGTTTTTTTAACTTAAATCCTTATAAAGGTAGAGCGGTGAGTAGGAAGATGAGAGAGATAGTTGCAACTAGGATTGCTAAGGAGTAAGGCAAGAATCTTTTTCATGTAAGAGCTATTAGTTGATCATATCGTATTCGTGGGAGAGTTCCTCGAACTCATACAAAGATATAGCTAAATATTAATGAAAAAAAGGCTAGGAGTATTGGGTTGTTAGTGGGCAAAAAGATAACCCTTGTAATAAGCCTTATAAATAAAATATTTATGTATTCAGCTATAAAGATTAGAGCGAATGTGCCTCTTCTGTATTCTGTGTTAAATCCTGATACTAGCTCTGATTCGCCTTCGGCAAAGTCGAATGGGGCTCGATTTGTTTCAGCTAAAGCGGTAATAAATCAGATAATTAACCTTGGTATAAGAAGTAAGATAAGTGGGATGGCATGAGCGGATATTATTAATGATAGGTTTAAGGTGGCCATAATGATAATAGGACTAAGAAGAATTAAGATCATACTAACTTCATAGGAAATTGTTTGTGCAATTCCTCGAATTGCGCCTAAAAGAGCATATTTTGAATTAGACGCCCATCCAGCAGCTAATGTTGCGTATACAGTAATACTAGAGATTATTAGAAAGAATAAGAATCCGAAAGAAAAAAAGAAGGTTATGTAAGTGTGTGGGTATAAATGTCATAGTGATAAAGCTAAGGTTAGCCTTAAAACTGGAGCGACCAAGAATGGTGTAGAATTGGCGAATGAAGGGATATTCAGTTCCTTTGTAAATAGTTTTAGGGCATCAGCGAATGGTTGTGGTAGTCCAATTAATCTTACTTTATTTGGTCCTTTTCGTAATTGGAAATATCCTAGTAGTTTTCGTTCTACCAAGGTATAGAATGCTATTGCTAAGGCGATTATGATATAAGAAATAATAATAGATAAAATAAAAGGCATTATGCTAAAGAGGAAGGGTCCTATAACTAGAGCTTAAATCTAGTGCATTAATCTGCCACTTTAGAATAGTCACCTTGTTGCGATATTTGGGAATAAGATAATAAAAATTAATGGGGTCAGGTGAAGGAATAAGATAATAAAGTTGTTTGGGGATGTGAGAAGAAGTGGGTTCATTTGTTTTCTAGGAGTCCCGTGTTGTAGGGCGATAAATAGAAATAAGGAGTAAGCTGCGCTGAAAAACCTTAATAGGGCTAATGGTATAAGGGATATATATCTTGTGGCTAATGCTCTTGTAATTAATATGATTTCTGCTAATAAGTTTAATGATGGGGGTGCTGCTATATTTCTAATTGAAAATAAAAATCATCATAGTGTTATAATAGGAAAATAGGTTTGTAGCCCTTTGATTAGGTAAAGTCTTCGGGTCGATGCAGTTAGGTATAATATATTAGCAAGAGCAAAGAGCCCTGATGAGCAGAGGCCGTGAGCTACTCTTATTAATAAAGCTCCTTGTCACCCTCAGTAAAATCCTGAGAATAACCCACCAGCCAGAAGTCCTATGTGACCCACAGATGAGTAGGCAATTAGTGATTTGAAGTCTGTCTGTCGTAGACAGATTAATCTGGTTATTACTGCGCCAACAAGTCTGATTGGTAAAATAAGGATAAGGAGAGTATTAGTGATTATAGGGAATATAGAACAGAACCGTAATAATCCGTAGACCCCTAGTTTTAGTAAGATTCCTGCTAAGATTATTGAGCCAGCTACAGGGGCTTCTACATGGGCTTTAGGAAGTCAGAGATGGGTTGAATATAAAGGGAGTTTTACTAAAAACGCCATGGAGAGTTGTAGAGATCATAGAAGGGTTAGTGGCCTGGTAATAGGAAGCCCTATAAATAGTAGGTTTATATTTAAATGGCCGTTTTGTGTTATAATTAATAAGATTCCTAATAGAAAAGGGAGTGATGCTGAAATTGTGTAGAGTATAAGATAAGTTCCTGCTTGAAGGCGTTCTGGTTGGTAACCTCAAATAATAATTAGTAATAAGGTAGGGACTAATGATGTTTCAAAGAAGAAATAAAATATCAATACATTACTTCTTGTAAAACAAAGAAGGAGGGTTAGAAGTAAAAGAGTGGAGAGAAGTAGGAATAATTGTGGTCGTTGTGAATTTCTTCATAGAAATTGTCTGGATAAGATTCTTAAAATAAAGATTCAGATTGAGAGCATTATTAAAGGCCATGAAAGACTGTCTATAAATAGGTAGGAGGAGATATAGCTGGGGCCAGTTAGAAATGAGTAATAACTTCTTGTAAGGATTAATAATAAAAAGGTAAGGCTAATACAAATTTTATATCAGGCTAAAGGAGATATGATAAGTGGGAGCATAAATAAGAAAGGAAGAAATAATTTTATCATTTGTTTATAGTTAAATTTCTAAGCATATCAGAGCCAAATTGTCGTGCTATAATTACTAATAATGAAAGGCCTAATCTGGCTTCACAGCCTGCTATTGGCAGGATGATTAACGCTAAAAATAAAGTGGATAGGGTAGAGAAGAAAGCATTAATTAAAAGGGCTAGTGCTAAAGCTTCAAGAAGTAAAAGGGTTATGAGAAATTGCTTTCGTTGGAGTAAAAATGCAGAGATGGTAGTAAATGGAAAAATTAGTAAATATAATGAGAAAGAGAAGAACATAATTATAGCTGATATGAAACACAATCTTTGGTTTACAAGACCAATGTAATAAATTATACTATACCAGCAATGTTTTTGAGGGGTTCCTATCTTAGCTGCTTCAAAGCTATGCTTTATTATTTTAAGCTACAAAAACATTTATTTGTTGTAGGTTCAGGTTAAAGAGCCTTGATTTCATTCGTGAAGTGTGCCCAATGCTAAGATAATCAAAAATATTCTTCTTACCACTATAAGTAGTGGAGATATTAAAGTTATTGTTAAAGGGAGAGGAAGAAGAAGTGCAATTTCAATGTCAAAAACTAAAAAAATAACTGTGAGAAGAAAAAATCGAAGTGAGAAGGGAAGTCGTGCTGAGGTTTTTGGGTCAAATCCACACTCAAAAGGGGATTTTTTTTCTCGATCTTGAGTTCTGCGAAAAGAGACAAAGTATGTAATAATTAAAAGAAGAATAGCCAAGGAAAAAGCTAAAATTAAACAGAATAAGCTTAACAACATTAGTCTGAGGGTAATCCCTTCCACGGGTTAAAAATCCGTTGCTATCAAACCAAAGCTTTCAGACAAAGATATTGGAAGAATAAATCTACGTATTTAGCCGCATCAAGACTATCCGTTCATGCCCGGCGCAATATCTTCTAGAGTAGAGATGAAGGAGGTTAATTTATAATATATATTAGATAATAAAAATAAAAAAGGTTTTCTTATCAAAATCCTTTCGTACGAATGATAAGTTTAATAAGAAATAGTGAAGATAGAAACTGACCTGACTTACGTCGGTCTAAACTCAGCTCATGTAAAATTTTAAAGGTTGAACAAACCTACGAAGTTAGACTGCTGCGTCATAACTGTTTTTTAAGCCAACATCGAGGTGCCAAACTTTCCTGTCAATGTGGACTCTCAAGGAAAATTAGTCTGTTATCCCTACGGTAGCTTTTACCTAGGTGCATTAAAAATGTTTCTGTTTTAATTTAGTTTAACTAGAAGGAAGAAGGAAGCTTTTTTTGTTCCTTTATTGCCCCAATAAAAATTTATTTTGTTATAGAGTAACAGGAAAAATTAAAGCTCGATAGGGTCTTCTTGTCTTTCACTAAGATTTAGGCCTCTGCACCTAAAGGTCAATTTTCATTAAGGTTTTTGAGACAGTAAAGCCCTTGTCTAGCCATTCATACTAGCCCACAATTAAAGGGCAATTGATTGCGCTACCTTAGCACGGTCAGGCTACCGCGGCCGTTAAAAAATTCACTGGGCAGGCTGGACTTCTAATAGTTTAAATCTAGAAGACATGTTTTTATTAAACAGGCAAGGCTTAGATTTGCCGAGTTCCTTAAAAAATAATAAGAAAAGAGAATGATTTAAGAGGAAGAGAAAAAAGGAGAGAAAATAAAGAAAAGTAGTCATTTTAAACATTTTTTGTTTTTATTATTTTATTAATAAAAATATCTCATTTTATAAATACTAATAAATAAAAATATCAATAAACAAAATCGTAGTTTTTTATAGTGGCTGGTGTAAGGCTTATAAATGTAATAGGAGAGGTAAGTAAGACTGAAAAAGAAGGTTAGCCTTCTTTTTTTTACAAGGCTTTTTAAGTTGGATAGGATAAGTTAAAGCTTGCTTAACGAAAATTAATTTGATGAGAAACTAGCTATCTCTGATTGCGGTAGGTATGTAGCCGCTAAAATTTTTTATTCCCTTGATGATGCAACAGCATAGAGTTAGTGCTAAACATAAAAATTTTAGCTCAAACAGGTTCGAGAGGAAAATAATATTATAGATTCTTGTTAAACCATGATACACAAGGTACGGAGTACTGCTTTTTTATATTAATTATGTCTTTACAGAGATAAGGAAAGTAAGGAAATATTATTTGTTGTTTAAATATATGGTTTTAGGCACAGCTTCCGCTACGCCTACTATGTTACGACTTATCCCATCTTTCGACGGGAGCGACGGGCGATTTGTACACGTCTCAGCTAACACGTTCATTTTGATGTAACGAATAAAAGCGAAATTACTCTCAAGTCCAATTTCTTATTAATTTTACTTAATAATCCAGTATATAATGAAAATGTAGCCCATCTACTCCTCCTCATTAGCTACATGTCGACCTGACGTAAGGAAGAGTAAATTCACAATACCTTATTTTTATTCTTTTTGAGATAAATTTTCGACGGCGATGTATAGGCTGGTAGAGTAGTTTCAAGAGAAGGTAAGGAGTAATGCGGATCATCAGTTTCAGAGACAGGCTCCCCTGAGTAGTATGAGACACCGCCAAGATCTTTGGGTTTATGCCATGTGACAATAGTGCCCTGGGGGTAGAGTTAATTAATGGTCAACAATAGAAGGGTATCTAATCCTTGTTTTTATGTAGACTTTCGTGAAAAAATAAATAGGAAAAATAGGAGTAAATATTATCAATTTGGATGGAATCCCTAATAGGAATATTGTTTTAAATCATAAGAAGGTAGTTTCACTAGACCGGGATTATTAACTTGAATATAAGCAGATCTAACCGCGGCTGCTGGCATAAGCTTGCCCAATTCTTTTTTACTATAACTGGATCCATTTATAAATGATTAACACAATATTATTTGCTGTAGGCAAGGAAAGAATAGGTGTAATATTATCACATATCTTAGATCTTACTTGGGCGGATAAAATTTTACATGCAAAGTATGTTTAGTATATAGTTAATTAAGAAGCTAGATTCAAACTTTCTTGGCAAGAGGAAGATCCTCTGTTGGGGCATGAGCCCAATAGCCTAAATATAGCTTATCTTGCCTTATTTGGATGAAGAGTGTATACTCATCTTTGGGGTATGAACCCAATAGCTTTTTTAGCTTATTCAGCCTAGGCCCTAGTAAAATTACACCTTCAAATTTGCAGTTTGATGTTGTTTATCAACTATAAGGCCTTAGGTGTATAGAAGAATCGAACTTCTTTTAATGATGTTCAAAATCACATTTTCCTTAAATTACACCTCAGAAAACAAATGAACTTTGATCTTTAACGTCCAAGGTTAATGTTTTGATAAAACTATTTTCTGTATTTTAGTAACTCATCTCATACTTTTGTTAAGATTGGTATGCAAAGGAAATAAAGGAAATAGGCAATGGTAAAAATTTGTCCTATTCAATCATAGGGCGCTTCTACAGGCCGGGCTCCAATTCAGGTTAAGAGGATTGTATTGGCGACAAAAATTCAAAATAAGACTTGGCTGATGGGGTAGAAGCTTAATCTGCGTCGTGCTTGATTTTTGATAAAAGGAAGGAATAGAAGGACTAAGATGGCTGCAAATATTGCTACCACCCCTCCTAATTTGTTTGGGATGGATCGTAGGATGGCGTAAGCTCATAAGAAATATCATTCTGGTTTAATATGTAGAGGGGTAACTATCGGGTTTGCGGGAATAAAGTTTTCTGGATCGCCGAGATAATTAGGTCAGAGAAGAGAGAGAAGAACTAATAGTCCGATTATTCATACAAATCCTACTAAATCTTTAAATGTATAATATGGATGAAATGGGACTATTTGTTGGGGAGCATAAATTCCTAGGGGGTTGTTTGATCCTGTTTGGTGTAGAAAAAGAAGGTGGAGTGCAGATATGGCAGCGATTACAAAGGGCAGTATGAAGTGCAGTGCAAAGAATCGGTTTAGTGTGGCATTACCGACAGCAAATCCTCCTCAGAGTCACTCCACTAGTGCTGGCCCAATATAGGGAATAGCAGAGAATAAGTTGGTAATTACAGTTGCACCTCAAAATCTTATTTGTCCTCAAGGAAGAACATATCCTATGAAAGCTGTTGCTATTGTAAGAAGTAAAATAATAACTCCGATGACTCAAACTTCTTTGTAGAAAAAGGATCCGTAGTAGATTCCTCGAGCAACGTGGATATATATGCAGATGAAAAATATTGAGGCGCCGTTAGCATGAATATATCGCAGAAATCAGCCAAAATTTACGTCTCGGCAAATGTGGGCTACAGATGAAAAGGCGAGGTCTACATGAGGAGTGTAGTGTATAGCTAAAAATAGTCCTGTAATAATTTGGATGATTAAACAAATACCTAGGAGGGAGCCGAAGTTTCATCAGATGGATAGATTGGACGGGGCAGGGAGGTCTACAAGAGAGCCCGAAAGAATTTTTAGAAGTGGATGGGTTTTACGTAAGGGACGAAACATAAATTAATTTAGTGTAAACGGTCGTAGAGGACCATTGTGTCGTCTAGCGATCTTTACAACTGCAACCAGAGCTAAGAAAAGAACTAAGGCTAATAATAAAAAAATAATTCTATCAAAATTTATTAGTAGTTTTGTAATTAATAAGTTGGATTGGGATAGAAATGCTGGTGTCAATGGAGATAGTTTAAGGTTTAAATAAGCCCTGGTAAAAATAATAGTATTTGATACTAAAAGAGGCTTGGAGAATAAATATTGGTTTGGTATAGTCGCAATAAAGTAAGCGAATAATACATTAAGACCTCCGATATAAATTAAAATAATAATTATTCTTATTCAAGAAGAGATTGATATACAAATTAGGCTTGCAAATAAAGATCTAATGAGTAGGATTCAAATACCTAGAATGAGGGGGGATATGGCTAGAGGAATGGTTGTTGTTAGGCTTAGGAGAAGGGAAAAAAGAAAGAGTAAAAACATAAAATTTATGATCCTCATCAATAAATACATAAAAATAAAAAGATTCATACAACGTCTACGAAATGTCAGTATCACGCTGCTGCTTCGAAACCAAAGTGATGCGTTGGGTTAAATTGGTTTAATCATACGCGAAGTAAGCAAATTAATAAGAAGGTAGATCCAATAAGAACATGAAGACCATGGAATCCTGTTGCAACGAAAAATGTAGATCCATAAACTCTATCTGCGATAGAAAAAGGGGCATCTATATATTCTCCTGCTTGCAGAAATGTAAAATAAGCTCCTAAGGCTACAGTGAGCGTTAAAGCTTGTTGTGCTTCTCTGCGAGAGCCAGCTATTAAAGAATGATGTGCTCATGTTACAGTTACTCCAGAGGCTAATAATACAGCTGTATTTAATAGCGGGATAGCGAATGGGTTTAATGGTTCGACTCCTGTTGGGGGTCAGCAGCAGCCAATTTCTGGTGTAGGGGCTAACCTTCTATGGAAAAAGGCCCAGAAAAATGCAAAGAAGAAAAGAACTTCTGAAATAATAAATAAGATTATTCCGTATCGGAGGCCTTTAACTACCCGTAAGGTATGAAATCCCATATAAGTTCCTTCTCGGATGACATCTCGTCATCACTGGAGTATAGTTAGAACTACAAGAGCTAGTCCTAAGTAGAGCCCAGACATTCTGTTTTGATGAAATCATCTAGCAAGGCCAATTGCTATTGTGAATGCTCCGGTCGCCCCTGTTAATGGCCATGGTCTTGGCTCTACTAAATGATATGGTCCTGGGCCACTTAAAAGGTGTATTCGAATTCATTTAGGGAAGGGGTAAATAGGAGTTGAAGGATCTCTAGAAAATGGATGGGTTGAAGGATGAGTAAAAGTTCGCATAAAGAGCTCTTTTTTCAAAAGGAAAGAAGTGATTTATAAAGAAAGAGGTCAATCTTTTCTTTAGGGGTCAAATCCCTACGTGCGGAAACACTCCTTTATAATTTAAGAATTAGGTTTTTTCGAGAAGGAATTTAGCTTTTGTTTAGGATAGGTAGGGGTATTTTGTCACCATCCCTTTGTTAGAAAAAGGATAAAGATAAAAAGAAATGTTAATCTCAGTGTTGCTCAATGTAAAGTACTAAGATGAGGCATAATTCAAAACAGGCTAAGGCCTTCTTTTCGGTGTAAGCGAACTACATCATGATAAATGCTTTGTTTTGTAAGGGGACCCCCTTAGGTTAACGAGAAATATATATATATGTATACTAAAATTACTGTGAAACAGGGACCCCCTTACTCAAGGAAAGTGTTTTAGATAGTAGGGAAATTAAGAAGAAATTTTGTTTTGATCGATTTTTGATCGATTTTTGATCGATTTTTGATCGATTTTTGATCGATTTTTGATTTTAATTTTGTTTGAATTTACGAAGAAATACTCTGTTTTTGGAATAATTAAGTTTTTTAGTTAGGAAAAATAAGAAGAAAAATTTTTAAAGGAGGGAAAATTAGCGAAAATTGTTGTTGTATCGTAAAAAAATAAGTATTGCACGAATATATTAAAATTTTCAATAAATCTTATTTTTGGTGTTTCCGCAAAATTTTATACTAAAATTTTTGGTAGATGGTGAAATTTAGTCGTTTTAACGGGAGTAGGGATTTGGACTGTTTTAACAGATTTCACGAAGAAAAGTCAAATTTTGGAGAAAAATTTTTTAGGTTTTGCGGCGAAGTAAAACGTGGAAAACTACTTGAATTTCCTAGTAGCATAAAAATTCTGAAAATTTTGGGGGCATATGTTTATGTCCACAATTTTTACCTAAAATTATAAGGATTTCTTCGTAAATTCTGGGTATTTTTTTTAAAAAAAAGCCATTTTTGATGTATATTTTGTGTTTTTAGTATTGTGTGTGTAGTATATGCATATATATATATATATATATATATATATATATATATATATATATATATATATATATATATATATATATATATATATATATATATATATATATATATATATATATATATATATATATATATATATATATATATATATATATATATATATATATATATATATATATATATATATATATATATATATATATATATATATATATATATATATATATATATATATATATATATATATATACATATATATATATATATATATATATATATATATATATGCATATATGTATATGTATATGTATATATGTATATGTATATATGTATATGTATATATGTATATGTATGTATATACACATATACATATATGTATATCTATTTATATGAGACATATTTAAATAAGAATATAAACTATTTTTCCTAACATATATATATATTAATAAAAAAATAATCTGTAGTTTGGCGGTATTAGTATAGATTGTAGATAATTATATTATGAGATCATAGGAAATTACCTTTTTTACTAATGTAAATTTTCTGCTTGGAAGGCAGTGGTATTAATTTATACTAAAAAGGTATTTAGTGGTGGCACATTTTAAGCTTGAAAGGCTTATGTAATAACTTATACTATAAATAAAGTAAGAGGGTATGAACCCGTGAGAAGATTTACAGTCTTCCGCTTATAGTGCCTCAGCCATCTTACTTTAAGCAGGTCTATATTGGACTTTGTTCTAAGTAACAGTTAGATGCTATTGAATTAGCTTCTGCTTATTATACTAAGTAGAAATAATTTCTGTGTTTTGATCCTAAGTCAAATGCATTTCTCTGCCAACTTAGTATTGAGAGGTAATTATCTGAACAAAGTCTTCTGGGGATCGAGCTTCTAGCGCGATTGGCATGAATGAGTGATTGGCACCACAGATTTCTGAGCATTGGCCGTAGAATACTCCTGGGATATTAATTATTAGGCCTAGTTGGTTTAAACGTCCTGGAATAGCGTCAGCTTTCACTCCAAGTCTTGGGACTGTTCAAGAGTGTATAACATCTGATGCTGTAATTAATATTCGAATATTGGTTTTACATGGTAGGATAAGGCGATTGTCTACTTCTAAAAGACGGAATGGTGTTTTTGGAGATAAATCTTCTGATGGAAGTATGTATGAGTCACCGCCTATATTGTTGAAGTCTGTGTATTCATATGTTCAATATCATTGATTTCCAATGGCTTTCACTGTTAAGGCTGGAGACATTACTTCGTCTATAAGGTAGAGGAGTCGAAGTGAAGGTAAAGCGAGAGAGAGTAAAATGATTCCTGGAATAATAGTTCAAATTGTTTCTACTTGATGTCTTTCAGAGATAGTTTTTACAGTAAATGAGTTTAGTATTAGGGAAGCTAAGGTAAAGGCAACAAAGGTTATAATTATAACTAGAATTACTATTGCATGGTCATGGAATTGAATAAGTTGAACTATAATTGGAGAAGCGGCATCTTGAAAACCTAGTTGTCCTCAATAAGGCATAGAAAAGAAGAGGGGGCAGGGTCAGAAATCGCAGGGCAGGTGCTATTTGAGCGTGACAGGCTCATGTTATAAATTAACTAGATTTCTATTCTACATAGTAATCTCAGAATTCAATAATTAATACTGGAGATATTGGGTAACCATGCGCAGCCGGAGGTGTAGCTGGAGATCATTCTAGGGAGGATGTTATGTGGCTTGATGCAATGAGCCCTCGTTGGGCTACGAATGCTTCTCAAATAATAAAGATGAAGTAGAGAAGTGCTACAAATGATATGGTAGAGCCTATAGATGAGAGAACGTGCCATTTTATAAATGAGTCAGGATAATCAGAGTATCGTCGTGGCATTCCTCTAAGACCTAAGAAATGTTGTGGGAAGAATGTTAAATTAACCCCTAAAAACATTAAGAAAAATTGAGCTTTTCCTCATCGTTCGTGTAATGTAAGTCCAACAAATAAGGGGAAATAATGGGTAAATCCAGCAAAAATTGCAAAGATAGCCCCTATTCTTAATACGTAGTGAAAATGTGCTACTACATAATAAGTATCATGAAGAACCACGTCTAGGGATGCGTTAGATAGTATAATTCCTGTGAGGCCTCCTAAGGTAAAAAGGAAAATAAACCCAAGACTTCAGAGTATTGGAAGGGTATAAGATACATAAGAGCCTATAATGGTTGCTAGTCATCTAAAGACTTTAATTCCTGTTGGGATAGCGATAATTATTGTTGCAGCAGTAAAATATGCACGAGAGTCTACATCTATTCCTGCCGTGAATATATGGTGGGCTCATACAATAAATCCTAGGATACCAATACCAATTATAGCATAAATTATGCCTAAAGTACCAAACGCTTCTAGTTTTCCAGAGTAGTGAGTTACGATGTGAGAAATAAGTCCAAATCCTGGTAGAATTAAAATATAGACCTCTGGGTGTCCGAAAAATCAGAAAAGATGACTAAAGAGGATAGGATCTCCTCCTCCTCCTGGATCAAAGAACGCTGTGTTTAAGTTTCGATCTGTTAGAAGTATTGTAATAGCTCCAGCCAATACTGGTAGGGCTAATAGTAGTAGAATTACTGTAATAAAGGCAGCTCATACAAATAAAGGAATGCGCTCTCAGGAGAGCATTCTTGGTCGTATATTAGCTACTGTTGAAATGAAGTTTAAGGCCCCTAAAATGGATCTTACTCCGGCTAGATGAAGGGAGAAGATTGCCAGGTCTACTGATGCACCTGCATGAGCTAGGGCACCAGATAGTGGGGGGTAGACAGTTCATCCTGTTCCTACTCCTTTTTCTACTGCCCTTGATGCTAAAAGGAGACAGAGTGCTGGTGGAAGGAGTCAGAACCTAAGGTTGTTTAAGCGCGGGAATGCCATATCTGGGGCGCCAATTATTAGGGGGATTAATCAATTTCCAAATCCGCCAATTAATACTGGTATAACTAAAAAGAAAATTATTAAGAATGCATGAGCAGTAACAATTACATTATAGAGTTGATCTCTACCAAGAAGCGATCCTGGCTGTCCTAGTTCAGCACGGATAAGAAGGCTTATCGAAGTACCTATAAGCCCGGATCAAATTCCTAGAATAAAGTAAAGAGTTCCAATGTCTTTATGGTTTGTTGCACAGAGTCAGCGCAA